TGAATATGCCTATATCTATCGCTTTTGCTTCATTGATTTGATTCTCTCAATAGATACCGAGATTCATATTGGAAATCAAAAATATAGTAATTCAAACTATAAGACATAGGAGTAATTCAGATTGATCAGAACAAATAGATATAGCAAATAAATGGAATTGGATGCTATGTCAATCCCATATATGGAATTGATATTCGCATATATCAAGATAATATTGTAGATTGATATATAGATCCATATCAAATGCAGCCTCTATCTTTATTTTATTCCAGGGGGCAGCTTTATAACAAGAATCTAACTAATAAATAGTATGGTAGAAAGATTCATCTATTTCTTTCTACCATACTATCTATCTATTAGAATACTGCCGATTCTAGTCCACTCATTTCATTTAAGACATGAAATTGGAATCTTTTTCATTTTATTTCGTCAATTTTGGCTAAGAACTCAGAAGTCAAGTTTCATTCAAATTAGTTAATAATTAATCGTTTTGACTGACTGTTTTTACATAAATGATAAGTAGAAAAGCGGTAGGAACTAGAATAAATAGTGCAGTAGCAATAAATGCAAGAATATTTACTTCCATAATCTCATCGGTTTTTTACTTCGCAATAACTCGGGATTTAATCCCATAGAGATGATAAATCTTTGGCCTGTAAATTCAATGAATGAATATTACCTCTCGATGATCTTGAATCAGATCAATATCATGAATAACAATATCTGAACTATCAAATAAATTCGTCGTCGAGAATTGAATAGTATAACATAGGAAGTTCTTTTATCCATACCGCCCCAAACTTGGATTGCTGACCTAACCCAAAATTCCTTTATTTATTTATCATTTTTTATTATCTGTTCTTTTTTTCTCTCTAATCTATCTAGTTCCTTCTTGTACAATCATCTGATGAAGTCTCATCAAATAGCTCTTCCACTTCCAGTGGTCACATAGTTACAAACCCAAACAAACAATAAAAGCTAAATGGAAAAAGAAAGGAGTTTAGAACGAAACTATTTTTGACTTGGAAGACAAAGAAGTGTGATAAAGATGAGACCGTATAAAATGAATATTCATCAAATTTACTATTTTCCGATTTGTTCTTTCGTCGATGGGGCCTTAAAACAAAATGAAAAATAGGAAAAATGATTCATTCGCCTTTCTAAGAGGAGTAGGATCTTTGGTTGATCTGTCCTTCCCCCTCCTTTCTTCGTAGATTATTAGCCCCGGGACACCTATACCAAAAGCTCAGTGTGCAATTTGCATGAAATCTATTTTGCAACTTCAAACTAGTAAGTCAGGTTCCATAAATCCGTAGCCAGAAAAATAAATTGTTTTTTTTTTTGTTTTTTCTGGAAAGTATTTTCTTATATTCAATTTTGTATTGGACAAGAAAGGAATTCCTTTTGTGTATGCGCGCCTCAAAAAAGTATAGTACTCGATTCCATTACATGCATCGGGGGCAATCGAAAAAGCCAGCATTTCTTGGAATACTGACTATAATGCTACCAATAATTGTACTAATCCAACCGCATATGTCTTTCTCCTACCAAAAGGAAAGAAAAAAGAAATAAGGATTTCCCCTTTGCTTTGACAATGGAATTCTTCCCCCGGTCCCCTTCAGAAAAAGGGAGAGATTTTTTGATATATTTATTGGATCCGTCGGGACTGACGGGGCTCGAACCCGCAGCTTCCGCCTTGACAGGGCGGTGCTCTGACCAATTGAACTACAATCCCAGGGAAATACGGGATCTAGCAGAAAATTTGATTCTTTTTTATCTCCGGATCGGGTATTTCTGAAGTACAAAGGGAGTTATATCATCTCATGGCGGATTGGCGAATTATTGGGCCGAGCTGGATTTGAACCAGCGTAGACATATTGCCAACGAATTTACAGTCCGTCCCCATTAACCGCTCGGGCATCGACCCAGGAAGAATCAATTTTCGACTTATTGGTAATCCATGATCAATTTCCTTTCGTAGTACCCTACCCCCAGGGGAATTCGAATCCCCGCTGCCTCCTTGAAAGAGAGATGTCCTAAACCACTAGACGATGGGGGCCCGCTTGACCAACGGCCATCATACTATGATCATAGTATGATCCGTTTTTTGAAATTGTCAATATAATCAAATGATTCTAGCCGAGGGATCTTTCCCCCTTTCAGAATTGCATAGAATTGTTTTTTATTCGTCATTGACGAATTATTCATTAGAATCGACATTAGAAATCTAGTAGTAGTATTTTTTTTTTTTTTTAATTATTTCAATTGAATTTATTTCTATTCGAGTCGGTCTTGAAACAATTCATTGCATTTTCTCCTAGACTTCCTAGGTAAATCCATTTTATTATTCAACAATGAGCCACTAGACACTATGTATCTACTGCACGTACTTAATGCATATATACTTATGTTTATAATATATGTACATATAGATATTTTATCCACATAGTGAATAATTCCGGAATTAAATAAAAAAGGCCCTTTTAACTCAGTGGTAGAG